TAAGCATAGCATTTCTGGTCGAACCCGCCCAACCCAACTAAGACGAACCGAACCTGACAGACACATCTTTTTCCTTTTGGGAGGGTACTCCGAGTAGTGGGTACCTCGTAGGACCTCGACCCGCCTACTCGGGTCTTGTATGGATATGCAGGAAGGGGTGCTCCTAGGTGTGTGTAGGGGTTGTGTTTGTTCGCGAGAATGGATTCCTCGTCAAGTCAGTTTGGGGGGTGTGGACACACTTGCGCGAATTCGGGTAACGGCTACAAGGGATAAATCGAAAGGAAACTGTACCCAACCAGGGATGGACGTAAACTCGTAAGCTACCGAGGGTAGGGATAATCGTCCAGGTCTTATTGTGAAAAAAAAAGCCGCCCCGCCACAGCAGGCGGGTTGGTTCCTCTGTCGTCGCCGGGGAGCTCTTGGTGAGGAGACCTTAGGATAAGTTGCTAAAACAAACGGGAGGGGAGGATCGACCCGTTCAGTAGAATTCCGAAGAAAGACTGTTGGCAGCAGGTGGAGACATTTCTTTGGCCCCCTTAAAAAAAAAAGGAAATGCGGGCGGGCATCTCCCGCAACGCAAGCTGCATTGTTCGCCACCACCCGAGAAGCAAAAGATTCGAGAGTCCAGGCTTAATATACATGCATAGATAGTGGTCTAATGACAAGGGCCGACGACGGAAGCTCGGGACGGAGCCGTATGATGCGGAAGTCTCACGTACGGTTCCCTGAGAAGGGAGTGGCTACCTACTGGAGCTTCGACCAACCACCACCGGTAAATTCCGCTTTGGGGCCACCCCTTACTCTACCATTATTATAGGGGTATGGGGTTCGAGACAAAGAAAGATCAAGGCAGCATATCAGTTTTTCCTTTATACTTTACTTGGATCTGTTTTTATGCTATTAGCTATTCTGTTGATTCTTTTCCAAACAGGGACCGCCGATTTACAAATATCATTAACCACAGAATTTAGTGAGCGGCGCCAAATCTTTCTATGGATTGCTTCTTTCGCCGCTTTCGCCGTCAAAGTGCCTATGGTACCAGTTCATATTTGGTTACCCGAAGCTCATGTAGAGGCACCTACGGCAGGATCCGTCATCTTGGCAGGAATTCCTTCAAAATTGGGAGCCCACGGGTTTTTAAGATTTTCAATACCCATGTTTCCCGAAGCAACACTTTGTTCCACTCCTTTCATTTATACTCCAAGCGCGATTGCTATAATATATACTTCCTTGACCACTTCAAGACAGATCGATCTTAAGAAGATCATTGCTTACTCCTCAGTAGCCCATATGAATCTGGTGACTATTGGTATGTTTAGTCGGGCGGCGGCCGTTAGGTCACCTATTTTTAGTTATTGACACAAAAGACAAGGCCAAAACATGTGTGCCGGGCGTGCGACCCATCAACCTACTAGCAATGGGGGAGAAAACATAGCATGTCGCAACAAAAGCTTGATTCAAGGCGTCAGCAAAACATTGCCGTCTGTTCCAAAAACAAAAGCCCCTTAGCGCCCCGGGACGGGAGTGGGGGACACCCTACGCGCAGGCAACAGCAGCACCGGCTCTACGAAGTCAGAATCTAATCTTTGTGTTGGCTTTCCCAATTCATTCGTGAATAAGAATTCAAGGGCTAGAAGCGAGCGCTTCTAGCTGCTTCGCCTGCTTCTTCTTATTTATTGTGGCTATGTTGGCGTGGCGGAAATGAACGAAAAGCGAGATGAACGTGCTATTTAAAAATCGATTGATAGATAGCCTGATCCGTTCTGATAGATCGAAAGAGTAGGAATGAGATAGAGGGAATCCATCAATAATAAGGGGAAATCCCCTATTTCTATCTATTGATAAGACAACTATTCTTGATCCATCAGAAATAAATCGATATGTATCTGATGGAGCCTACATCGTACGTAGAGCGCCCAAGCGCCAGCTCTGTTCTCTTATCCATCGGTCCAATGCACTGTCATGGATGGAGGGATAAGCAAAAATATAGTTGTGTTGTTGTTGTTCGCCGCCTCGACGCATTCCCTTCTCTCCCCGGCATCGTCCCACACAGAAAGAAAGAGCGCAGAGCCCCGGCCCGACCTGTAGTGTAGGTCCGCTAACGTAAAGCGAGGAGTTGAGCCTGAACTGGCGAACCGAAGTCACTTTCGGAACCATACTTCCTACAGCTAACACGTGTCCAGTCCAGCGGGAACGCTCAGCGCAAAAAAACGTAAGCTGCTATACCGAATCCCCCGCAGGCCATCGGGGACCGAGTGGTAAGGCCATGATCCGCAGGGGAACGGATCACTCATTCTTCCATTGGGGACAGGTGCACGAACGACAACTCCAAACGTCACACATCCGTCGCCTACTTACCGTTTAGGTGGCACCAGCGAGATCCAGCTAAGGTAAGGAACTTCGTGTCGCGGCTGCTCCACTCCGCCGCGGTCTCATGAACTGAACTTCGTAGCCTTCCCGCGCGCGAAGCGAATGGGCGCTGTGCTGTGGGTCAGTTTCGGGGCGGGGGGCGAAGAGAGACCACAAGAATGATTCATTTGGATCGACGAGCTTTTTCAGCCCCAAAACTAAGAATCAATGGAATGTCTGTCTATCCATGAACATCTATTCTATCTGTATATCTAGGGGATCTCTCTATACATAAAAAACGGTTTTTTGGCACGATATGATCGCCTAGCCGTAGCCGCATATTGAGCGCTGCGGATATGCGGGATTTCAGTTGGATCAGATCTTTCGCTTTGACGGAAGCTTTTGGACCTAGCGAAAAGGACTTAATAAGCCTTCGCGCAAGCAAGCGCGAGAGAAGCAAGCAAAGTAGAAGCTTTGCCAGAAGCAAGACGAGGAAGCAGAGCTGTCGTATAAGCGGTAGCTAGCTTCCCCCGACCTACTAAACAAAAATACAACAGTCGCGACCTACTTTGATTCAAAACAAAAGAAAGGCGAAGGGTTTGGCAACAAGCAAACGGCTTTCTATCATAGTTGCAAGGGTTCCCTACTTAAGTTAAGTACCAAAGGCTGCTTTCGGTTGGTAAAGAAGGGGGCTGTTCACTACAAGCTATCAGCGCTGTCTTAGATTGAACGTCGACTTATCTTATTGCCGTTCAATCTCTAAGGCGGGTTTACGCTGAGAACGGAATAGTGTTCGTGTCCAAAGGTGAACAACGCCCTAGCTTCTAGAGTTCGCAGCTTTTCCCAGGCCAGAGAAGGGCTTATACTGCTCGCCTTTGTTTGATATGTTCATTCAGTACCAATACAAACTAAAACTACACCAAAGTGGAAAGGCCCCTATAGAAGCTAGAAGTAACCTCTAGTAGTCTAGTAGTCGGCCTAACCAAAGCGTCACGACAACAGAAAATGACCCTTATGAATGGAATCTTAAGTAGGGGGCTTAGCCCGCCCGCCTACCAATCAAAGAGGCTGAGAGTAAGCGTAAGCTCTTCGAGCTTCCCTTCATTCGCTTCGCGGGAGCCGCACAACACATAGCTGGAAGTCAGAGGGCCCATACTACCTGCCTAACCCCTCGCTCCGAGGGACCATAGATAGGAAAAGACGTTATAAACCAAACCACCCCATTCATCTAAAAGAGAGGGGAAGGGGCCTATGTATTTGCATGACTCCTGCGGATTTTACCCTATCTACACCCGGAGCCAATCTCCTATCGGTCCTGCCACCACGCCGCAGAACGGGAGCTCGTGTGGAACCTTTTATTTCTGGCGTAACAGCGGTGGAACATAAAAAAAGATTACGGTCGCGTAACATAAGGGCCGTTCACATGAAAGAAGATAAAAAACCCTTTCTTCTCTTTCTCGAGGGGGAAAGAGAAAGAGGGTCTTATGGAGGGAGGGGGAAGGCTTGGGCTGGGCCTACCTATCCCGATAGGACCTCATAAAGGAACGGGAGCTGTTGAGAGGTTCCATATTGCCGAGCCGAAGGGCAGCACTTCTGTACGTGATCGTAGTATGTCATCTCGTCCCCGCTGCATTGAAAAGTACCTATGCACTATTTCCGGTTCACTGATAAGGAAGATAGAGTTGGGGTGGGGGTCTACGATGTGATACTCAAGTATGACCCGGGGAGATACATGCTAACTATGGGTAGAAAGCAGGAACCCTTATGTAAAAAATATCGGGGGGTTACAGATCAAATCTCTTATACTACCATCGATCGACAGAGCGGAACGACCAGAAAAAAAAAAGTTAAGTTAGAAAGCCGTATGATAGGCGGTAACTATCTTGTACGGTTCGGGGGGTAATCGGCGTACTCCGATCAGTGGGGGGAATCTTTGGCTCTATCGAACATACAGGGAATTGGAGGTAGCATTCCACCGATGTTAAGTCATGGACTGGTTCCTTCAGCCCTTTTTCTATGTGTTGGTGTTCTATATGACCGACATAAGACTCGACTTGTTAGATATTACGGAGGGTTAGTGAGCACCATGCCGAATCTCTCTACCATTTCCTTCTCTTCCACTTTGGCCAATATGAGTTCACCTGGTACTAGCAGCTTTATCGGGGAATTTCCCATCTCAGTAGGAGCTTTCCAAAGAAATAGCTTAGTAGCCACATTAGCTGCGCTTGGGATGATTTTAGGCGCGGCGTATTCCCTTTGGCTATATAATCGTGTGGTTTCTGGAAATTTAAAAGCCGATTTCCTCCATAAATTCTCCGATCCAAATGGCAGAGAAGTTTCCATATTTATACCTTTTATTGTTGGAGGGGCGACCGTCCGTTGAACTACCAAAGAAAAAAGGGTAAACCAATGTGATCATGACATTGTAGGTGCTTGCGATGGGGCGGATGCGACTTCCCTCAGTTGGTTTGGGTGGTATAGCCCGTTGCAGAAGTCCCCCCTTTTTTTGATCCATTTCTGTCTTTAGTCTTTAGGGAGCCAAAGCTTGACTTTACTAAAAAAATAAGGCTCGCGCAGGGGCGCTCACGTTTTTTGGCTGAGCCGTATCTTGCTGGGTGGGACCGAGAGCTAGAAAGGACGGGGGGCAACCATGCATGTTCTCGACCGTGTCTCCGAGGGACAGTTGAACGAGCGACTCATGAATGCAGCCGGGTTGGACGAGCCAATAACTCGAACGCGTTCGGTCTGTTTTTTGAGCAAGAATCACAGCGTTACCTTACCTTCACCATGATACGGACTCCAAGTTCTTATGGCAGAGCGCGAGGAGATTGATCATATCAATATGATGATGGGAATGGAAACCAGAAGCACGACCGACCGGGGTCCAAGATAATCAAACCATCAGTAACAGTAGTAACGTAAGCATGAGACTTTTTGGTAGTACCGGTGAACCAGATGGCCGCGGCGATGGAATCTGGGACGGAGGACTCGTAGTATCTCTCTAGATCTGGCAAAAGCTAAAGACCCCTTAATTCGAATGGGGGCTGACCACTGAGCCCACTCTGGCCTCGCAGGGCGGGCCCCTTTGGTTTCGAGCTGGAGCTGCCACAGCTTATGGCTAGAGCAATGGGAAGGGGGAAGGAGTCTAAATCAATGGACATTAATGAACCATCATTGATGGACGTTGCACATGACACGATCAATTCGACTCAAAGTCCGGCGCTAATAGAAGTAGCTTACTCTCCTAGTTAGAAGGAAAAAGGCAGGGCTTTTTTCGTAGTAATAGTGGGCGGGTCTCATGATATCTATGCCGGCCGTCGGAATCAAATGAAGGGGCCGAAGGACCATTCGATTCGATTCATTAAGGGGCACAGATCTAGGCCTCTTAGTTTGGTCAATCACCAAAGGCGGGGGGGGGCCGGACGGCTTTGTTTGCCCCAGCTTGGCTAATCGCATCCCCGCGCAACGACATTCTTTGTGCGTGCGCCCCTTACCGTTCTCGCTCAGTCTTTGCAACGGCTGGGGAGGCTGTCGTAGAAGCGAAGCCTATCGCCACGCCGACCATAAAATACGAGATTGGGCCCCTTCTCAAAGATTTGATGGAATGGCCCACCCAAGAGCGCTTATGTAATATGGGAACTCATGGCTGGAAACAATCCTTATGGTTTTGATATCCGGTAGGAATAATCAGAATCAAAGTCCAGGTTGGTTGGTGAGCCTAGTGATAGGAGACTATCTAGCTTGGTTCGGAGAGCACTTGTTGGGTTAAAGATTTTTTTGTTGCTAAATGTTACGGCCTAAATGCTGAACTATTGACCCTACTTGTTCGGATGGGTGTTCACCCCAAAGTGTTCCCGGACCGCATGCATACATACGTAAGTAACTTAGTGCAACATGGGAAATTTAATTGAGAGGAATCAGCAAAGAAAAGAAAAACGGGTCAACATCTTAATGTGTATTTTTTATAAATTGTCCTCGGCTCGGGCTGAGGAGTGTCCACATGAGTTCGTTGAGGTGTCTACACAGGTTCGAAGACGCTCTTTTATATTCTGTCGAGAGTTCGGATTGCTCCACCTAAGTAGAACGAAAAGAAGGAATTGGAAATTAAAAGGGGGAGCCAGAAGCTTCGCTTCCGGTAGCTTGCTTACTCTCCTAGTTAGAAGAAGGCTCTTTGGCGAATTCTTTAGATCTGGGTAGAGTCTCGCTCAGTAAAGAGAGTTGTAGATTCGTAGAAAAGGAGAGTAGCCTTGATTCTCTTCTTTGATCACCCAAAGGTTTCATTAAGGCTTTACCTGTTGTTCTATATCTATAGGACAGAAAAAACATCCAAGGAAAATGCCCTGCAACCAATTACTGCCTGGGGAACCCATTTGCTCGCCTGGCACGACAAACTAAAAACAGGATGATTGGAAACTGGCCTAGCATATGACTCTATAATCAGCTAGTCGGAATCGGAATATGCTTTTACCTTTGCTTGAACTGGTTTACTCACAGGCACTGAAACTAGATAGCAACTGTAATTGTAATTGGATGGCAAGGAAATCACAAGATTGCTCACTTAAAACCTAGCTTGCTGGCGCCTGCTGGCTCTCCTAAGTCTCTTTCCCTTTCCTGCAACTGGAACTCTAAATGTAGCACTGGATGTAAACTCTCACTTGAAGAATTGCTAGCTTGCCTATAATTCCTACTTGAATAAAAGAAAGGCCTGCTTTCAATTTAAAGGCTTCCTCACTCACCGTAACAGACTCAGGCGCTAGAGAACTCGAACAATGTCAAAAGAGGGCATTGGGATTTAAATAACCCGGCTTTCAAACTAACTTAGATATGCCATTTTATACACTCACTTACAAGAGGCAAGCAAGTTTTAGAAATAGAAATCAACTTTCTTACACTAGGGGAGATTCAGTATATGCTCACTTCGGAAAAGATGAGTAAACAGTCACTTCTAAAAAGGAGAAAGGAGAAGGAAGTAGATTAGGGCAGGCTAACAGCGCCAGGAAATGTATGAGAACTCGCCTGTCCTGCCTATGTAACCTATTTGATTCACTCTCCTGGTCCGACAGCAAAACAAAGTTAACTTCCACGGGATCTGCCATCGAAAGGAAATGGCCTGGACATTGCAGGAAATACATATATATAGGCTGCAGATGGCCCAGAATATGCGATTGCGGATATACCTGAATACGCTATGGGGCTGATCTTTCCCTTGCCAGCTGGGATATTTTATGTGAGCAAGCCTCTTTCTTCCTTTGCTTTGGGACGAGGCCTGTTATCTTAATCCATCCAGAGGGAGTGCCCCATAAGCCAATGCCATTCCATTCATTTCCCGTTACCTGCCAGCCATTAATTAGGAATTAGGAGTTCTGTCCATGCGATCTAACAGACTAACAGGACAAGCTGTAGTTTTGAAAGGAAATCTGGCAAGGAAAATCCACAAGGGATAGGGATAAGGCAAGTCTTTCCAGTAAGTGGTCGCAAGCGAATGACCTAGTAAGAAGCCCGTTTACAAAGAAGTTCACATGCCCTGCAACGGATCTCAAACAAAGCGTGGCTGACAGCGCCAAGAAAGTATGGCTTACACTTCCTTAGGAAGTCAGAACTGGTGGAAGTGGGCTGGCTAATTTACCACAAGGGCTCAGGCCTAATTGGACTTATAAAGAGTTTTCAGTCACAAAGGAAGCAAGCTATTATTCCTTTCAAGCAAGAAGGACTCGGCTTACTCACCAGGAATGCACCCTAACCTAAGGGAGAGGGGAAAAAGGGATTAGGCTCTGCAGATGAAATAAAGAAGAAGGATAGCATTCTCTACTTCTATCATTGGTGCTATCGTATATGAGGAGCTTTCTTTTTGGTATGAAAGGTGATGTGATCTTAAAAATTTAATCTCATAAGAGAAGGAAATGGGGGTCGTGGAAGAATTGGGTTCGAGTCCCATAGCCCCAATGTGTCGAAATATCATGATTGGGTCGACCAGACCAGGCCCGGATCTTTTTTATTTTTTTTCCGGTATGCCGCTCCGCGAGAATGGAGCGAAAGAACCAAGTGGTTTGTGGTAATGTCAGAATTTGCACCTATTTGTATCTATTTAGTGATCAGTCTGCTAGTTTCTTTGATCTTACTCGGTCTTCCTTTTCCCTTTGCTTCCAATAGTTCGACCTATCCAGAAAAATTGTCGGCCTACGAATGTGGTTTCGATCCTTTCGGTGATGCCAGAAGTCGTTTCGATATACGATTTTATCTTGTTTCCATTTTATTTATTATTCCTGATCCGGAAGTCACCTTTTCCTTTCCTTGGGCAGTACCTCCCAACAAGATTGATCCGTTTGGATCTTGGTCTATGATGGCCTTTTTATTGATTTTGACGATTGGATCTCTCTATGAATGGAAAAGGGGTGCTTCGGATCGGGAGTAATCACTAGTGATAGGGCAAAAATAGGGAGGAAGGACAAAGGAAAGAGCGATGCCTACATTAAATCAATTGATTCGTCATGGTAGAGAAGAAAAACGGCGCACGGACCGTACTCGAGCTTCGGATCAATGTCCCCAGAAGCAAGGAGTACGCCCGCGTGTTTCAACGAGAACACCGAAAAAACCAAATTCAGCTCCACGTAAGATAGCCAAAGTACGATTGAGCAATCGACATGATATATTTGCTCACATTCCGGGCGAAGGTCATAATTCGCAGGAACATTCTATGGTCTTAATAAGAGGAGGTAGAGTTAAAGATTTGCCAGGTGTGAAATCCCATTGTATTCGAGGAGTCAAGGATTTGTTGGGAATTCCGGATCGAAGAAGAGGCAGATCAAAATATGGTGCAGAAAAACCCAAATCGATATGAATGGAGGATGCCTCTGGAACTTCTTTTTCTCGGTCATAAGAGGTACTCATTATACAGATATCCTTTTTCGAATTGCCCGATTCACAGTGCCTTATTCTCTCCCCAATCACACAGGAATGCTCGCTTGTCCGCCTACCAATGATGCCTTTAACTTTCAGATTCTACATATGGAGTGGAGAATGCCTCTACTACCTGTGCCAGCAAACAAACAAACAAAGACTATAGTAGAGTAGGAATGGTTTAGCTCGCTATAGGGGAGGGAGATAGTTTACGCGTCAGTTGAAAGTGGGAAAGCTCTCACTCAAGCAGCAAGTACTTTTTATCCCTTCACATTCAAGTAAAGTATTGGGAAGGTATCTAGCCAGTGAGGCAAGTTAAGTAAGGAAATAAGGAAAGCAGCTGAAGCAAGGTGCCTAAGCCTTCAAGTTGCGAGGTCTTTTAGGGTTAGATATACTTGTCATCAGTTAGAAGAACTCGGAGTCTAAGATGGTAACAAGAGAGAACTAAGTGCAATACGTACAACCTACTAGTGACTAATTCCCCCCGGCGTCTTATTCCTGTTATCCCAGTAGTAATTGAGCAGGGCGAGGAGTAAATTTTTCTTCTTTCTTTTATCATTAAACTATGATATATGATATGGTGTAATTATGGATCTCATTCGTATTCAAGTGGTTTGCACTAATAGTAGCTCGAAATGGATAGCTTTGTTTCCGGGAATTCGAGGATACTGCCAATCTTGCGCTTCAACCAACCGTATGCTCTTTCATGATGAGGTCGAAGCCCTGCTAGCGAAGGAATGCATCCAACAGTGTTCTGTCTCATTGGTCCTCTCATGCCAGAATTTGCTCATAAATCCACTTTGTTCTCCCGGAAATAACTTATTTTATAAAACATTACTTATGTGACTTCGATCTGATACCTCTCGATTCAGAGAGGAAATGCGCATTTGTATCATTTTGACTCTCCCCATCTCGAATTCTACTAATTTGATATGGGACTGGTTGTGAAGGGAAGCTTTGTGGGAGAAAGGAGGAAAAGGTCAGGCTAGTCAAGGCTTTACTCAAACATATGGGATAGATTACGAGGAAGCCTTTGCCCCGGTAGCCAAGATGAAGTCTGTTCGTCTCCTGCTCTCTATTGCTGCGAATCGAGATTGGCCTCTGTTCCAATTATATGTTAAAAATGCCTTCCTGAACGGGGACCTACAGGAAAAAGTTTACATGAGTCCTCCACCCGGTTGTGTAAGGGGGGGGGGAGAACAAGAGAGGTCAACTGGAGTGGAAGCCAAACGACGGGGCCGAGAATCTGTGATCGATCCGAAGAACCACTGCCAGATACGATTCTGCTTCCCCTTCGTACTACCCGATTCTTGCCCGGCTTTCTTTCGGCTTAAGTAAGAAGGCTGCGGTGAGAATGAGGATCACTTCGGAACTCTAGGAAAATGGGCGTTTTAGGGCGGGATCTAAAAGTTCTCCAACGTGTTGCGGAGCCTTCGGCCGTGAGAGGGTCTTTTGGCTTCCTCAGGGCCGTGTGAAGCTTAGCTTGCTTTAGCAGCCACGTGATGATTCAAGATTCGTGGTAGGCGTAGGAGCTGGGCGAAGCGGTAGCGAAGCTCAGGTGGTGATGCAAGTGCGCGGTGAGCGTAGTAGCCCCCTCGGGCATGCTCTTTGTACAACCAAGCGAAGAGCTAGTGAGGGCCGGAATGGAATATCGTATGTAGTGTAGAATCGGATCTGAAGCTCTTTACTAGGATTGGAACAAGCGAGGAACGAGTGACCACAAGCTCCGCTTAAGCGCCCGACATGCAGTTAGCTTAAAACATGTTCATCATGTGGCCGAGCGAAGCGCACCTGCGTGAAGCAGCCTAGCATCACTTTAGATAGGAGCAGAATGGATGACTTACAACTGAAAGTAAGTTCTTCGGATCGATATATCGTACGACGTAATGGAGATCTTGGTCTAGGTCCGGTGGTTCGCAGAATTCGGTCGGGACCTAACGATGTTCGATTCGTCACATGAACGGGAGCGGACGATTCCCTCGTCTCTCCCTTTTTCGGGGAATGGCAGCAAGCAATCACAAGCAAGTGATTGAATGAGTGGGGGGCTCCGAAAGCACATGCGGGATAAGCAGGTCTTTCAGGAGACGGTCTAAGGGTCCGGTCTAGAAAGAAAAGATAACTCTCAACAAGCTGGAACTAATCAAGATCAATAGGAAGAGGAGTTAGCTATAAATTCATTTTTTTGACAAAGTTCATGCCACGACGATCTATATGGAAGGGCTGTTTTGTTGATGCATTCCTGTTGAAGTTGAAAAAGAGACAAACACTCATGTTTCAGCTCCCGGATCTGCTTGGATTATCGTATAATAAGAGGAGCCGAGCCGTCTTAGGAAATGACTGAACTTAAAAGACAGATGCCACCTCTGCGAGGGAGTCACTTGTCTGATCTTGCGGTGCACTCACTCCCGTTACGAGAATGAAATGACGCCCCAGCTCGACTCGAGACCAAGACTCCTTCCTTACAACTCGCACCAATAGCGGCACTGAGCGGCCGGAGATTGATTGAAAAGGCAGCCGCCCCTCCCCCCCTAGCCGCCTACCTACTCGTGCTCGTATCTCGATCGGAGGTTAAGAGTGTGGTCCGGCGGAAAAACAGAAGTAGTCCGTATCAAGTGATACGTTAATTGCTCAGTAGTGCTTCGCCACTACCGTAGCTGGCGGAAATAGCTTAATGGTAGAGCATAGCCTTGCCAAGGCTGAGGTTGAGGGTTCAAGTCCCTCCTTCCGCTCTTGGCTTCGTCGTTTAGTGGTAACGAGTAGAGTAGGCATCGCCTCTCGATCCAATCCGTCTTTCCCTGGCCTCCCCAACACACTCTTGATACGAAAGAAACCTCCCGCCATAGAATAGAGAAGAAAGAGATCTAAAGTCTGGGTCCCCTCGATCACCCTTCCCTTGAACCTGAACTGGTCGAGAGAGATGAACCCGCACCACATTTGATAACCTTCGAACTGAAACCCCCAACTAGAGATGGAATTCCAGAACCTAAACAACTCAATGGAGAGCTCCGTGACCGGTTCAATTCAAGGGAAGGTCCACCAATAATGGAAAGGCCATTCCCCTCCCTATCCGTTTCTTGATCCCTCATTCCACGAATTCGTTGTTACTGATTCATTCAAGGACTGAAAGCTTTTCGTTTTATGAAAAGGCATAGACTCCCCACTTCTTTGTCTTATTAGCGCAGGTCTTCGTCAATGATGAAAGCCGCTGAACTTCAGACTCGAGTTGAGAAAGAGGGCTAGGCCAAGGATAGGAG